AATAAAGGACCAGGATCTCCTATGAAATATAAAAGATCATTCATACATAGCATAGTCCAAGCGAACCCACTTAAAATCTTTACTGAACTATGACCGGCCATCATATTAGCAAATAAACGTATTCCTGAGCTTAATGCGCGAAAACAATGAGGGATTAGCTCAAGGAGTACTAAAAAGGGTGCTAACGGCAGTGGGACTCCTGCAGGTAATGAGAAGCTTAAAAAATGAAGCCCATTTATTTGAAATCCCACTATAGTAATGCCAATAAAAATAGAAAATGAAAGACCCAAAGTAATGAGAAAATGACTTGTAACTGTAAAGCTATAAGGTATCATACCCTGGAGATTACGAAATAACAAAAAAGTAAAAGTGACCAAGATGCAAGGGGAAAACTTTTGTTTCACATTTCCGGAAAGACCACCTATTTGTTCGTTTACCGAGTTAAGCACGAAATCATAAAGAAGCTCTACCAAGGATTGCCAAGCATTTGGTACTGAGTTTCCCCCTCCGTTTTTAGTAACAAAATGAAGAAGAAGTAGGACCAAACTGAGAGTTAGCAGCATAAACAAAGATGGATTTGTGAATGAGAAATACAAGTTTCCTATTTTCATAGGAATCAATGGGATAATTTCAAATTGCTCAAGGGGGCTGTTCGGTGTAACTTTATCAGCAAGCTCAGGAGCTAGCGGAGCTAGACGCAGGGCATCGTGATAGGCTTCACCTCCTACTCCGTTTTTGTTCAAATCATCTAATATATGCTCCAGAAAAGGGATATCGTTGCTTTCGCCATGTAAAGCTTCGGCCGCAACCAGAACATCTTGGGAACTCCTATTAGGCATAAACTCCCCCAATTTCTCCTTTATACCAGCTTGAAGCTCGACTATACGTTCACTGGACGGGTTAAGTCCAGGATGCTCTTCAAAAATACCAGAATAAGAACCCTGAGTACTGGACGATTGAATACTATAATCGTGAATAGTCGTCGTAGACTGATCCGTATTATTAGTAATCGCAGTACTAGTAGTATCACTTGAAGAGTTAAGACTCTCTTCATCGAATCGAAAGATGCGTCGAAATTTGTAAAACATATTGATTGATATAAAATGATTCCCTCCAGACAGCTTAACTCCGTAAAGCCTGTAGGAGTAGTTAAGAATTGGAGTATAGTGAGTTGTGGTTGGTTGTTTACCAACGGAAAGCATGGGAGAAATCACTTATTCTGCGCATCAACCGGCAAGACGAATCTCTTTTTCTTTCTATACGCAATTTCGGAAGAGTCTAGTTGATAGGATTCACTCACAGGAAGAATTCAAGTTAAATTTTTTTTTAGTTCAAAGAAGACGCCTCCAACTACTTAGGGGAACCTACTCTTCTTTGGTTTCAGAATCGGTTGATGAAAATGCCTCCACTTCAATACATTACAAAGAAGCTAGTCGCTAGTTCAAATAGGCATTCCCCAGCCGGCAATCATATGTTGAGTAGGAGCTCGTTCATCAACCTGTAAACGGAAAGACCAAAAAAGTTAAGAAACTTTACAAGAGCGAGCCAAAAACCTGACCTCTCTACCTATTCCCTTAAACAGACAGGCACTTTGCTATTGGCTTATTCCCGCACCTGTACAATTTATTGCTTCAAGGCTTCGCACCTTTCTAATGCTACGAAGTTCTATTATTACTATCCTATGTGGGGGAGGTTGGATAACCGATGCCCCGGTGACTGGTGTAGCGCCCAGTTGAGACTTGTTTGTTTGGACTGCCAAACTAGATTAGATGGTAGCGTGATCGAAGCCCAGATTGCGTGATTGTTCGAACGGGGTACCGTGACGTGGATAGGTCCGTTCAACCATCCATGTTTTCCGACCTATGTCCGCTTTGGTTAGAGGTATGGCTTGCCAAGGTTGGGGGGCATTCAACTAAAGGAATTACGTATGTGAACACGAGTATTGATTCAGCCTTATACGGAGACGGCTATTATCCTAGGTTAGTCTGCTAAGTCTGCTCCGGAGGAACTATCCGATACAACAGACGCATTCCCATCTGAACCAATCAATTCCTTTTCCCCCGAAGTGTCCCGAAACCACATTTCTCGAAGCCGCATCCCCAGCCGAAGACGCAGAAAGAGATACCGATTCTCCATCGGCGGAATCCAACCGAATCAAAGAATAAGGAATATGGAAAAGAAGCACCCCAATCCCCATACGAATCGGCGGACGCCTAACCAACGGATCCCCTTTCTCTCGAACCATGCAAGAAAAGCGCTAACGCGCCCCTTTATCAATCAAGTTGCTCACTCCGTTGCTTGTTCTTTCGCTCAATCCGTTGCGCTAACGAACAAGCAACGGGCTCATTGCTTGTTGGTTGAAAAAAGCAGAAAAAAAGAAGGAACTTTCCCCGAATTGGTCTATAGCCGATGAACCGACCAGGACACCCCCTTTCTGCCATATCTCTAACCACCGATGACTAGCTAGCCTTCCTTGGGCAGATTGCTTTGAATAGCTATGTTTCGTACCCTTGCGATTCTACTTTCATTCTTTGATGGAGAGAATGCGTTGGTATAGAATCTAGCAGCAATCCTTCCCGCTAGGCTACTCTTCAAAAAAAAAGAATTGATAGAGTAAGCACCCGAGGCCAGGAACTTAAAGCTTTCGGGTCAGGAGGGTGGGATACTCCCACCCAGAAAAAGATCAATGAAATGAAGGGGAAGACGATGAATAGATATAATTTTCCTTAAATGGACTCAACCTTTTATTCAATTAAGGAAAAAGGTGGAAGGGTTGGAATTCCCATCCTCTATTTTACCTCGCATCCAGCAACTGCTCCATACTAGCGGCTGCTAAAAGAAGATAGGAAGAATGCCTCGTATAAGACATCTTACAATGACACCAACTAAGATAATAATTTTTTAGATTATGAACGAGCTGCAGAACTCAAATGCCGAGGACCCTACACCTGCCAAGCGCTGCCCCCAGAAAAGAAATATAAAAAGACGGGGGGAGTGGGAAAATAAGATAGGAGTAGGGGAAGGGCAGAGAGTTGAGACAGAGACGAATCCAAGCCAATGAGGTTACGAACGGTTCGAAAGAGTTGGAAAGCCTGTTGACGGTGACTTTGATTGCTATTCCCGCTCCAGCGGAGATTGCTAGCTTTCTCGATGGGAATTGGTAAGACTTGGTCTTTATCTTTGAGGAAGCAGAACAGGATATTCATTCCACTGGATAGATAAAACCTTTTCTAGTTCGTTTTCCAAATAGGGGAGGCATTTATCACCTAAGAGGATTAGCCTATCGGATTTGAAAAGGCATCGGTCTACCCTCTTTCTCGATATCCCAATTCTAGCGTTCGTTAGCAGAAGTAGAGATAGGAGAAGATAGGATTTATTAAAACATTTCTGTGAAAATTACAGAAGCCACTATAAAATATAAAAGGAAGAAGCACATCCTGCACCTTCACCTGCGAAGCTAAAGACTACCGAAGAATAAAAACTACTGGGAGTGGAAATAAAGCTCCAGCCCTGAAAAAACCGCCCGAGGGCCCACCTATGCTACTACCAAGTCCACTGCTGCCAAGCAAGGGATGGCAATAACTAAAACTTCAATACCTCCAAATTCATTCACCCAAATACTTTGAAGACCGAACCAATCTCATTCTTTTCTTCATTACTGCAACGCGCCAACCGAAGCAGTGCTAAAACGCTCCTCCGTAATGCTTTATCTATGATTTACTTCAAATGACAAAAAATCTCAGTGACTTATTACATCGCTTGCTATGCGACTTAGTTTATAGCGGAACTCAGCTGGGACAGCAGATATGAAAAAGAAAGAAGCGACGTCCCTACACTTCTCTTATTGCTTTAGCGCAAAAGAACGGCGGATATCGCACTTTAGCGCCTATGGTCTAACTAACATAAAAGTACTCGTCAAGGGCCCAAGCGTGAACCTTCACTTACGCATCTAGCCAGCAAAGGAGGAAGAAAGAAGTAAAATAGGTTGCAAGAATGAGGTCTATCTGTTCTTCAATTTTATCAATAGAACAGGAAGAGGAGTCAGCCAAAAAGAAAGACCACCAACGTAGTGATTCGATCTTTTGATCATCCATTTTTTGAAAAGAATTTTTTTTTGCTTCCGCCTTACACACGGAATATTTTATTGCCTGAATCACGAGTCTTATATACTGTGTTACGATCACCTCATATTGATAAAAAGTCCAGAGAACAATTTGAAATGGAAATAAATAAAAAAGGAATTTCTGGTCATAAAGAAAGGCATGAATTGCGCAAGAAGTTCTTTTTGTTAAAACGCGTATATGTTGAGCTCAATATGAAATCCTATTTTCTTGCAAGACCCGTTCGGATAAGGGAAAACTCCAGAGATTGCTTTGAATATTATTACGCGACCTTTTGCTGGATTGTTGGTCTGCAGTCTTGCCCTATAGAATGAATAAGGGAGAGGCCTATCGATGACCGAGCCACTCTTATACTATTCTTTACCTCAGTCCCCTTGTGAAAGACTTAAAGGGCGAAGTCGCCGAAGCTAGTTGAAAGGCCAAAGAGTGATCTTTGAACGCTATTACGCATCCTTACGAATACTAGAGTTTCAGGTAGGTTTGGGTATAGCAGGACTTGAACCTGCGACCATTAGGTTAAAAGCCCAATGCTCTACCAACTGAGCTATACACCCCAACAAAGATTGAGTAGTAAATCAAGATGGGTGCGGAAAGGAAAAGAGGGCGATGCACCTTCCTTGCTTCTACGTACGAATGAAAAATGAATCCAATTGAACCCACACTCAAAGGAGGACCACAAGCTCGGGGCTCGACGAAATAGAAAGTCTCAGCATTAAGAGAATTAGGTTAGGAGTGAAAGAAAGAAAGAGCCCGGCATTAATTTATTCATTCATATTAATAGCTGAGTCTACTAAAAGAGATACCAGCCTCATCGTGGTGATTAGAGGAGACCTCTTATCGTTCACCTATAATATGACACGTTCCCTCCCAGTTATATGAGAAAAAGGATCAGTCGGCTAGAGAGCGGGGCGATTCTTATTCCGGGGAGGCCTTGCATAGTTGGGTGCTCTGCTTTAGTGTGATTTACGAAGGCTAGGCTAGGTTTTGTAATAAAAAAAAAATGAAAAGAGATCGGAGTCGATAGTTGGAACTTTATCCTCCCCAAAAAGGGGTGTGGTCGAACTCAAATTCTGGAAAAAAGCCGGGGCTCTTTTACCAAGTCTACCAGATAGAAGATGATAGAGGGCCAAGTTGCGTTGCACAAGACGGTGCCCTCTCCATCATCGTTCCTTCCTTCATAGTAAAATCTTATAATACGCTTCGGCGATGTTACCTACAAAATAAAAAGCCTGCTAGGTGATCGAAATCGCTCAGGTCAGTGAGGACTCACTCACTAACCTACTCCTTATCTATCTATATAATAGTTTATTCTATCTACTTAATGAAAAAAAAAGGCGACCCGCCGCGCCAGGCTATAAGATAGAGCTGTTGTACTACTTTACTGGTAAGAAAGAGCTTCCGTAAGAATTGGAGGACTCTTGTATGTACGGGAACCTTCTCTTCCGCTACTGGTGGACTGTTGCACAGAAAGGCCGACAGAGGCAACGTTGATTAGCGCGCTTTGGGAAGCGCTTAGCTTCTGCTAGCGGCGGGATGGCAAGGCCATAAAGTAAGTGGAAGCCTAAGTAAAAGAAGTTACCCTTTAGAGAGAGGGGGGCGGTCGTGGTAATAATTGCGAACATTTCTCTTCTTCTCTTAGCGTGCACAGTTTGCTTGCATGCTGTGCACATCTCTCTTTCTTAGTTTGACGCTGGCCTAATGAATGAAAGTAAGTCTTTTAGTAAGCGTATATAAGCAGCTGTTTAGTTTAGAAGCAATTCTTTAGTGGCCGCATCGAAAGGTACGTACACGGTGAAGATGATGTTACGCAGCGTTCAGAACCAGCCTGGAAGTGAATGAATTAGAAGGAACAAAGAAGTAAGGAAATGAGACGACTCTTTTTTGAATTATATCATAAAAAGATCTTCTTCTCCACACCAATCACGAGTTTTTCTTCATTCCTCTCGTATATTGTCGTAACGCCCCTAATGCTAGGTTTTGAAAAAGACTTTTCATGTCATTACCATTTAGGTCTGATTCGGATCCCTCCGTTGTTTCCTTTTCCTCCCGCACCTTTTCCTCGAAATGAGAAAGAAGATGGTACACTCGAATTGTATTATTTAAGTGCTTATTGCTTGCCAAAGATCCTACTTCTACAATTGGTAGGTCACCGGGTTATTCAAATAAGTCGTGTTTTTTGTAGTTTTCCCATGTTACAACTTATGTACCAATTCGGTCGATCCGGAATGGATCGGTTAAACATTCTCTTAGGGAGCCTGGTCTTGACTCTTCTGTGTGGTATTCATTCTTGTTCGGCTCTTGGAATCACATCCAGCAGTGGTTGGAACAGCTCGCAAAATTTAACCACTTCACCTACTTCATTGCCCTCAACCCTTTCTCGTACCTCTATTGAAACAGAATGGTTTCATGTTCTTTCATCGATTGGTTATTTTTTTCTGTTTGTATCTCTTTTTCCAATTTCGGTCTCGATTAGTTCACAAGATTGAATGGCCAATTCTCCGGAGGACCCTCGATTCGATTGTTTTCCAAGAATGTTTAGCCGGGTATCCATGTATCTGGAAAGAACTTCAAAGTAAAATTCGCTTTGTTTAATAAGAACTATTCTGATAGTAGAGTAGTGTTCAAACCAATCAATATGGGCGATGCCCTAGTCTTTCAACCAAGACTGGTTGGGGCAACAAGCAGTTATCGGATTTCGGAGTGGTAGAATAAGTCCCCCCCGAAAGGGGAAGGAGAAAGTACCTCCTAAACGGAGGTGTCTTCTTCCTTATGTTCTTATGAATTTTTGGTGTTGGAACATAAGAGGTCTAACCACTGAAGCAAAAAGAAGTTTGGAGATTTATGGTTGAGCATCGTTTGTCTGGGTTAGTAGAAAGCAAGGTCAAGGCTATTAATAAGGACAAGGTTCTAAGATGGTAGTTGGAAGGTCCTGTGCAATTATGACTCGTCGACGAATCACCGTAGAGATGTGGAAGTACTTGGTCTTAATATCTTTGGAGGACAACCAGGGATTTCAGCTTCCATAACATTGATTCCCTTGTTCTTTAAGGTGATCCTTCATTCTATTTGAGAAAGTGGCTGTCCATGGTTCTCGTCTGAATGGGGCTTTTTATTCCGATGAGATGGGTTCTTTTAACCCGGCAAGAAGGGGACGTTTTAGGCTTAGAAGGGGTCGTGGAGGTAGATTAAGTCCTTCGGTGGAGAAGTTGGAAAGTTTATCCTAGAGCAGGTTGGTTGAAACTAAAGTGAAAGAAGTCAATAAAATAAAGAAGGCTATTGAAATGCCCTGGGCTGGACCTTGTTATGCAATTATACTTTCTCTCCTAAGGGCCGCATATGGCTTTGTTGGAACCCCGCTAAGCTGAATGTTTTGCTTATTAGTCAGAGTGAGCAGGTTATGCATTGTTCAGTACGAGAATTTACTCACTCTTGGTCCTGCTTTTGTCTACGGGGAAAATGGCTATAGCAAGAGAGAACACCTTTGGGCGCGGATCTCATCTCTTTTGCTTATGGTATCAGGCTTGCTTTAGCTAGTTGCGGAAGACTTGAATGCGGTGCGAAGAATTAATGAAAGACTTGGTTGGGGGTTCTCCTGATTGGCCTTCTTGGTAGGAAAGCTTGGAGAATTAAGCTGAGCTGGTGAGGTATGGGGGTAAATTCTTTACTTGGTCTAACCGTAGGGAGGGTTACCCTATTATGAAAAAGCTGGATAGAGTTCTAGCTCATGTTGATTTTGTCCGGATCAGGGTCCGGAGGGTCCCATCTTCCACCTCCTCTCCCGGGTGGTAGGTTAAAGGACTCTATGGAAAAGAAGGGGACGCCCAAATAAATCCAGTCAGGGACCTAATAAGCACAACCCCTCCCCTCTTAGGGGGAGAAAAAAAGAACTCCTCCTTTTTAGAGTAGTGCTTTAGATTGTTTTGTTTGCTATTATTTTTGGGAGCCGTGGAATGGGCGCGAAGGTAAAGATGCTCTCTTATATTTCTTTTTTTAGTTATTCCTTGATGACCGGAATGTGAGTCGGTCAAGGGAGCAGTAATCCCAGGAATCCCTATTCGTGGGTGGATGATTGATTCAAGATGCCCGCATCCTCAATAAGAATCAAGAAAAAAGGGGCATTAAATGAAAGGGTTTCGCTTGTGAATTGACACTCTCCTGAGGGTGAGGCGCCCTCTTGTCTCCTCCACACAGCTGCTTTGTCTGATCCAACGCCAGTTCGCTCTATGAGACCCCTGACTGCGTCCAACAAGCCGTCCTCTATTTATTTGCTTTGCCTCTAGCCTTAAGTCCAAGCCATAAGGCCGGTTAAGTAAAGCGGTAATAACCAGAGGTAAGAGTTCAAAGGAATGAGACCGAAGTTTTATCTCTTTGCATAGCTTTATCAGAAAGCCGTCGAGAGAACTTACTGAAAAAAAAAGTAAAGTATATAACCCCAAGTAGGATTTGAACCTACGACCAGTCAGTTAACATCCTCCCTACCCTCAGAGATCATTCCCCTCTCGTCCTTATCTTCAGGGGTAGACCGCCTAACTTCTCGTTCCTGCAAAAAAACCACTTCCTAACAACGTCTGTCCAGCCGTTCGTTCCGACTGCCCTTCTTCGGATTCGACTTAGAGTCCACCCCAAGAAATAAAGAGATCGTAGCCTGGAGATTTACTCTTAGACAGATATGCGGTTGGCTTATGAAGACCAGAAAAAGTACTGTTGTGGAAGGTGTCACTCGATCGGCTCTAACAGTCTTACCCTGGGTCCTGCCCGGGGAACTTTTGCGCTCCATTCCATTTGGGCGAACGCTAAAGTAGCTAAAGTAGAAAGCTGTGCCTTAGAACTAGAATGCGAAGGAGGCCAACTTCTATCTTGTTGGCTTCTTATAGAATAGAGCCCGCTTGTCTATTATACACCCATACGTATCCTTCCTTGTTCAAGCCAACGACCATTCCCTCTAAATTAATTGTCTTGCCCCGCCCTTGCTTAAGGATTCTCGGCCTTCTTAGCCCATCGGCTCTTCTTTCATCTGTAAGAATGGGTCCTCTCATGCCAGAATTTGCTCAACAATCCACTTTTCCGTTTTTACAAGATGTGACATGAAAGTGTAACATGGCATGGAGGCAATTCAAAGTCTCAAAACCCCGTATTTTTCATGAAAATGGCTTCCACTCCATCCTTCTTGTGGTGTTTTATTCCATACACTTCTGGTGGGACAACGGCAGGAAAAATATACCGCACAATCAATGCTTTGGCCCTTCTTCTTTTTTGTCAATTTAAAATCCAAAATAACTAACTTATTTTATTTAAATGCTTATATACCTACAGTTGCAAGCTCACTTCTCTACTCTAAATTTCCATAGCGTTCACCTTCCATTTCGTAAATGAAGAGAATATATAACTCAACATGAGAACTTTACTCAACTAGCTAATTGAATGCAGGATTGAATAGCACAAAGGAGTGAAAGTGGTTTCAATGCATGTATGGTGGATGTCTCAGTGATTTGACTCGGCATGACTTATGCTCGGAACCTAGGTGTAGAGATCTCGATTATCCTACCCTTCATGTTTCCAACTAAGTTGTATTCCCTGTTTCATCATCCAATAACTACTGCATATATGTAAACTCTAAAGGCTCACTTTTGCTATCTAGATTTCGGCTCTAAGTCTATCCTCTTAAAAACCACTAAATCTGTACAGGAAAATTAAATGATCAATGTGAAAATCTTATCGGGAACTGTTGCTGATTCAGGTGCATCTGCCCAGGTTGCAACTTCCGCCCCCGCGAACTTCTATTCAAGAAGTCTTCGAATAAGCATCCGAGACGCTTCAATCAGTCTGTCTGCCAAGGTCTGGTCCCTTGGTTTACCAAGTGGTATAGGAGGAAACACTTTCATTCTTTATATAGTCGGAGATTCACAATCCGCCCTTCTATATGATATGGGGTTCGGTCCATAGAGGAGTGCCCTATCGTCTTTCGAGATTCAAACCGCGGATCAAACCAGATAAAAAATAATAAGCCTTAATGACGCTTGAATGAAATCTTCTTGTGATGAGAACCTCATAATAACATGTCTTGGATCGAGTAATTAAGAACTTCGCTGTTCATCATCCAGTGAGTGCGAACATGAGGTCTAATCTCATCTACAGAGGGACGGCGATAACTTTCTATCAAAGAAAAGCGTAATGGATCTACTGATCTGTAAATCTCATCATAAGTGAAGCACACACCCGGCTCTCCTTGATGAGAGATCGGGCTTTTTAAAGGAAGGGGCCGGGCCTATGTTGTAAAGGTGGCAGACGAGAGTTTTTTTTCCACCATAGCTGCGTAAGACTTAGAAGAATAAGGATTTGGCAGCAGTCAAAGTGGCCGGATCGGCCATGGTTGGCCGGAAAAACCAGCCACATCAGGAGAATCAAGTTGGAGGAGCATTCTACCCACCACTCCGGCCCCTTTCTATTCCCCGTACGAATGATTGATTGAACGATGAACCCGGACGACTGGGAGAGAGGCGCATCTGTCTGAATGATGAACGAGTAGCGGGCACTCCGTGCTTCATTTCGTCGAATTCGAAATCTCTCTATCAAGATAGAATGAGTAAATGCGCATTCCCTGGTAAGATGTTTGTACATATTTTCTTTTCGGCCGGACGTTTTTTGTCTCGACACATAAGGGAATCGAGGAAGACTGGGGCCTACTAAACTAAAATAAGGGGGACACAGGAGGAAAAGCAAATATCGCTAGAGGAGCTCCCAAAAAGTTGAATTGAAGGCTACGCCGCCTGTCTCTGGTTGTCGAGTTGGGAATGGGTCCGGATTCTCCATCCCAGTGAGAAAAAAGCACTGCTTGCTACTTTTTATCAGAAAAGGAACTTTCACTATTCCCGTGCTTTTTTCTGTGTTAGCCAGGTGAAAGGCTCACTCGGCCGGCAAATATGCACTTTCTATCCAAGGGAGGAGGCTTTCTAAAACTCCATGTTCTCAGCTGGCCCGCCCTAGCTTGATCGTCACCCCCCTCATCTGGTAAAAGAACCCGGCCTTCTATTTGTAAGATAGATAAGTGACCCGCCGTTCGATGAGGAGAAGGAATCCTTCTAGCGCTGGTTGAGCTCACTTCCTCTTTCCGGACGCATACATCGAGAATAGAAAAAAAAGAAAAAGAATTTGCATTCTCAGCCGGCTTCATCGTCAAGACAAGACGCACCCGTGGTGGCTGAACTCCTGCAGACCAACATGCAGAGGGCATTGCCAAACATGCCATCGCGAGCGGCCCTATGTTGAGTGTTTAGTAAGGGGGCAGTACCCCGAACGAAGCAAGCCCAACCCTCCTCGCAACAATGAATCAGTTGGTCAAGAAAAAAGTAAAAGAGGCCAAGGAAAAGGAGGAGCGCATGATCACCAAACCTTATCCGGCTTGGATAGATTCCGTGCCGTATACGCCAGGGTTCTCTCAGCCAGACTTCAAAATGTTCGACGGAACGGGAGACCCGCACCCGCATCTAGCGCATTTCCTGGTAAGATGTAGGCCGGTAGCGCAGAATGGGGCACTGCGCGCTCTTCGTACAATCATTGGGGGGCCCGCCTCTCTCAAGAGTCGATCCCGACTTGGGAAGCAAGGGTCTCGGAGTTCAGGAAGCAGTTCAGCAACACACAAAGAAAGAAGGGTTGGAGTGCCCGAACAACTAAAGACCAAGCAAAGGGATAATGAACCTGTCACGGAGTTCATTGCAAGGTGGCGAGCCCCTACTTTTGCCTGTCCCCAGAAGTTTACTCAGCAAGAGCTCCTCAAGATGTGCATGAACAAGCACGACTTGTCGTCGATACTCCTGCCCCAAACCTTTCAGGGATTCGACGACTTGTGCACTAAAGCTCACGATGTGGAAGCACATCTTAGCAAACAGCGGCGTCCTACGAATTCGTTCCGTTACCTTATTAACAAAGTAGACGAATCACTCTCTTTCTCTATTAAAAAAGTGGACTTCTTTTTAACAGCCTATACGCGTATGCGGAAAACGAGAGTCCTTACTTTTTTTATTGCCCTGAGCAAGGCTCTCGGTTCCGTTCTCTTTTCTCTCTCTACCTCTTCTTTTTTACCTAACTTAAAAATCTTTTATGCCCGGCTAACATGGTAAGGGTAACGTCCCTTCCCTCCCTTTTAAGTGCATTTCTTCAGCCGTCAGTTGGAATTCGGCATAACATAAAAGGGGCTCTTATGCCCGCGGGCTTTTTTAGATCTACTGCTATTTCCCCTAAACGCTCGATCCCGAATTGATCGTCATCCCCAAATCTTTCAACGATGTGGGCTATTCGTCTTATTCCATCTTTGGGCCCATTCTCGCTTTTTTTCAATGATGGAATCGATGATGCTGTTCTGTTGCCGGGTAACCCATGCGGGAAGAGCAACATCTTTACATGCGGTCTTGATCGTTCTATTAAGGCTCTCCTTGTGGGAACCTTGGGCTTCAATGAAGGCTCTCTCCCCATAAAGTACCTTGGGGTCCCCCTTATCTCCACCAAGCTGAAGAAGGTTTACTGCAATGCTCTGGTTGATAGGCTTACTTCCAGGATCAGGAGCTGGCCCTGCAAGTTCCTCTCCTATGCGGGTCGAATCCAGCTGGTAAGCTCTGTCCTGTTTGCTATACAAGTTTTCTGGACTTCCAATTGGATTCTTCCTCAGGGAGTTACAAAGAAAATCGAACAAGTTCTGTGTTCTTTCCTGTTCCAAGGTGATGATGTGAGGAAAGGAGGTGCCAAAGTAGCTTGGGGCAGTCTTTGCCTCCCAAAAAAAGAGGGAGGGTTGTGGTTTAAAGGGGTTGATGCTTGGAATAGGGCTGCTATGACCAAGCATATATGGCATATCCTCTCTGACCAAGACCAGTCTATTTTTACTAGTTGGGTCAGATTCTATTATGAAAGATATTTTGTCTATCAGGCCCCCTTAGATTGCTCTTGGACTTGGCGCAAAATTCTTCATTTAAGGAGTAGAGTCCTCGATAATTTCTACTTGAATGATGGTAGAGTCACTTGGTTTATGAGCCCAAATGGAGCTACTAAAAGTGCGTGGGATTTTTTCAGGGACAAAGGAGCCCCAGTCCCCTGGCATCAAATTTTTGTGTTTTCTGCCCCGTCATGCCATGATTCTATGGTTGCTTGCTAGAGGTCGCCTGAATACTCTTGACAGATTTACTTCTTTTGCTATCTCCCAGTCTCTCACCTGCCCCTTGTGCAAGGGGGATAATGAGAATCTGAGTTACCTTCTTTTTTCTTGCCAGTTTTCTAACAGGATTTGGCATTCTCTTTTTGGCAAGTCTAATTTGCCCTCTTCTTCTTCCTGCTGGGAGGATTTATTTCTAGATGTCGCCCACAGATTGAAAGGTAAGTCTCTCGTGACCTTATCGTGAAACTCATCTTGGCTGCAGGCGTCTATCTCATTTGGAAAGAAAGGAACTCGAGATATGGGGAAGTTAAGAGATCTTACTAATGTGTACTTGGACATTGTCTTAGATGTAAGGCTCCGGGTTAACTCTCTATCCTTTGATTCCGCTAATGCCGATAGTAGGTTAATTAGCCCTTGGGGTCTTTATAATGATGCTGTCCTAGTCCTAACGCCTTGTTTGGTGCTTGTTCTTGCTCGTGTAGTTGTGTTGCTTGTGTTGGGTTTTGGCTTGCCCCAAAACTAGTAAGGAGCAAGAAAAGCGCGTTAGCGCCCCTTTCTCAATCAAGTTGCTCACTCCGTTGCTTGTTGCCCCTTTATTAGTAAGAATGCTGGGAAAACACAAGCTTAACACGTCTGTCTTTATCTTCTTCATATCTTCATGTCTTTGTCGAGTTGATTGGTTGACTCGCTCCTTTCTGTCTTTTCATTGTCCGCCTCCGCCCGAACAGATAAGCACTAACCCACCCGAAAGAAGGTGAAACCCTTCTTTCCAACCATGGCTATCCTTGTACGAATTGTTGACTCCTTTCTTCGTAAAAATTAGACCTAGCTCGTAGGCGAAACTTCCTTTGCAAGACTCCTGTCGGCGGGATCAGCCAGTGCCCCCGTGTGTAAGGCCCTTTCCTCAAAGAGGTCGAATGGTTCCTGTCCCATTCATACTACTGTTGGCTTATGTGGTATGTCTAGCGGATGGTGAATCCTACCCAGGATCGGAATTGGATATTTCCTCGGTTTCCGAGAAGTGTCTTAATGGGTATCCGACCGCCCTCTAGCATGTATGATGGCTATCGTGGCCTGCCGTTCCACCAGATATCATGATTCTCCCTATTGCGCAGGTGCCTCTATTGCTTTATTAAATTCCTCCTATTCACGTTCATGGCCAACACAGGATATTCCTCTAACTCGTTGTTCCCACGCGCGTGTCATCAGTGCAAATTTCGAACTTATGCATAACTCTTCACTCTGCTTGGGAAGTTTTCGGAGTAGCACGAATATCCTATGAAGGGGTCGATCGCTTCGCCAATGGGACAGCTAACTACGAAATGTAAGGAGTTAGGGGGGCTAGCGACTCCGAGGGAAGGGGTGAATAGACCACGAGGCTTGCTTCGGAGGGGATCCGCAAGGCTTTAGCCCAAGACTTATTTGAAAGGTAATTAACTATGCGGCGGTGTTGACCCTGCAATAGCTCCCTACCTATACCGCTGCCGGTGCTTTATCAGATGCTGAGCCCACTCCTTCTCTCCATCTGTTGTTCTCTGGCGTTATCTGTTCATGGGAATCAGCCAGAGGGGATTTCTCGATCAATGATGAGGCTTTGGCACAGTTTTCACACAGAACACGAACACACAAGGACAAAAAGAAGAGTTTTTAGCACACGTAACTTGATTAGGAGAACCCTAATTCCCAGGTTAACGGAGTGCCATTCTTTAGTCTTATCACACTAAACTGCTCTTCCTATAAGAACGAGACGGAGCACGAGAACTCGAATTACACTGCTGCGCGCCTTGCACTCTCTGTAAGGGATGAATTGTGACAGGGCGACCGCTGACCCTTGACCGGGAGGAATTCTTAAACCTGGCAAGCTAACTAATTAGAAGATTCATTCTATGGAACTAAACTCAAGAGAAGGGATAGATCTTACCTGTAGGATCGTACTTGTATTTGCTTTTCGTTGTGCCGGAAGGGGAAGGCTACGCAAGAGTTTTCTTTTCCGCGGATGACGAGGCTTTGAGTTCCTATTACGGCAGCTAGCTGAGACAGAGACCCTTTACCTAGGACTCTTTGCCCCACGAATTGAACACCGCCGGAGTCAGCTATGGCTGGGTCAGCCTTACTCAAGTTGTAGAACGAGGTCATCTACATAGCACTCAACCTCGTGATGAAGAAGTTCTTTTCAAATTTTGGTCATTGCTCGCTGGTAGGTTGCACCGGCATTCTTTAGACCAAAAGGCATCACCTTGTCAGAGTATATACCAATAGGAGACGGCGAGGTCTTTTTCTATATTCCGTGGCCATCTTGATAACTGGACTGAATGTCTCATCATAGTCGTTTACCCTCTTGCTGCTTGTAGCCAAAGGCCACCACGCGAACCTTGTAGCGATCAATAGTTCCATCAGACTTTTACTTTACTTTCTCTTGTATAACCACTTGCAGCCGATCACTTTCTTATCCGAAGGACGGGGAACGATGGTCCAAGTCTTATTTTTATAGAGGGCAGAAATCTCTTCATGCATGGCAGCAACCCAGCGCGGATTCTTCTAAGCTGATCGAAATGGAGTGGGTTCCTTCACCTTGCAATCAGTAGAGACAGCATTGACCGAGGGAAGGAACCGATTAGTAGTACAGGAACTTACTCCTCCTCATAAATCAATAGGAGCTTCCTGATCAGGAGGAAGACTCGACTGAGGAGAAGATGATGGTAAATCAGCTGAAGGAGCAGCTTTGGTTTTAGGCCGGCGAGTGTAGTACTTGAGAGCGGATTGATGACCATCAGGTGCAGCAGGATGTGGACTAGCGAACGAGAGCTTGAAGGTAAATCCTGCTCGCTTCAGTCCTCATCTACATTCCACTTCGAAAGTGGAGCCAAACCCGCTTCTACCTCTCTCTCATTCCTTGGTAAATGGAGGACAGAGCCCCCATCACAACAGAATGCGCGCATGAAGCCGCCATGGAATGCTTCACAGGTTGCCCTGCGTGATTCCAGCTTAATGCCAAGCTGTATTCTCATGATGGTGAGCTGCTATCAGATCCATCGGCCTATAGGAGTATGTATGGTGGGTGGTCTCCAGTACTTTACTCTGACTCGCCCAGAGATTTCGTTTGCTGTTGGACTTGTAAATGAGACCTCCTCCAACGAGCCTCATTTAGTCGCTGCTAAACGTCTTTTTAGATATATAAAAGCTGGACTCTTCTGGAAACCTTGCCATTAGTGCTTCTACCCCGAAAAAAGGAGTAGCGTTGACAAAGGAGTAAGAGCTAGTTAGAATTGAAGTAGAGGGGATCGTAACCCAGGGGCATTCATCCAATGCTTACTTTGTAGATGAATAGAGGATCCTCTTTCGGACGTCGGATCGTATATGCTCAGAGCTTAGAGTCGCACTCAGCGAACATTATACTAAAGGCGGCTATTGGAAAAACGAGTGGTCTTTGTTTTGGAAGACCCCCCTCTCCGGCTCCACAGAGAAGGCCACCATCCATTGTGGCAGGTAGTAAAGGAGTAAGGCTTCCGGTCTAACTAGTTGTCGTCAGCTGCTACACTAAGACTAAGCCGGGCAGAGCTCGTGGTTAACCTTATGCCCGAGACTGTCGGTACGAATTTGTGGGATCGGGAGTTCACCCAGGAATTCAACGGAATCTCTAGAGCCAACTGATCATGTCATGAGAGACCTCGGATTGGGCATCTTAAAAGGTCTCTGGACTGAGGCTTAACCACTCCTGTTGTGACTGATTCGGAACTTCAAAAGGAAAGAACTTCTTCGGAAGAGAGGAAAGATGGACTTGCATCGTATTATGCCATTTACAAGAGTTCCTACCAGCTATCTCATCGGCCGATGGGAGATTCCAATTTATCAAGGGGCACAATAAGGGTATGGTCGGGGAATAGGAGTCATTCTTATTCCCTCTAGTAGGTACTTTTGTAGGTAAGTCAGTCTTTATTGCGGAGTCTGCCGCTATCATTCATCCTTGAATTGCCTTTTTTTTCTTTTTATGTTGTAAACCGGCCGTTTCGTTTGTTAGGATTAGGATCTTCTCTCTCGCCGTAACCAGTAATAGGCTTCTCTGCAATTTCATTCGCATTCTTGTGAGCGGATCTGGTGAACTACCTTTTCACTGGTTATAGCTACTATTGTATTGGAACCCTAGCTTAGCACTATTAGGGATAGAATACCTGTCTACTCTTGATTCTCCTTAAAGACCTGCAAACCAACCATACGAAATTCCTCGCTTCATTAACGT